ATAATAACCCAAAATCCCCGACACGATTAGTTACAAACGCTTTTTGACAAGCATTTGCCGCACTGGGTCGGGTGAACCAAAAACCTATTAATAGATAAGAACACATTCCAACCAATTCCCAAAAAATATAAATTTGTATTAAATTAGAACTAGTAACTAATCCCAACATTGAAGTATTGAAAAAACTCATATAAGCAAAAAATCTCACATATCCCCGATCATGAGACATATAATTGTCACTATAAATAAGAACCATAACCCCAACACTACTGATTAATATTGACATAATAGAAGTAAGTGGATCAACCAAGGAGCCGAACTCTAAAGAAAAATCATTATTGATGGTCCAAGACCATACATATTGATAGACAGAATTGTTATTTAGTTGCTGAATAAAGAAATGGGCTGAAAAAAGCAAAACTATACTTAATAATAAAACACTCGGAAAAGCCCACATACGTCGAAGATTTTTAGTTGCCGTTGGAAAAAGTAGAAGCCCTACTCCTATTAACATAGGGACTGGAAGTGGAATGAACGGTATGATCCATGAATATTGATATGTATATTCCATATAAAAATAAATAAAAAAATTATCTTAATTAATTGTTTCTGATTCACCAGTTCTTATTTCTTTTGAAAGCGGTCGATTAATAAAAAGATTAAGATATATAAAATAAAACTTAAATATAATTTTACAGCCTTAATTTTCGTAATCTTTCCAAACGACTTCAAATATTTCAAATGAAGAATAGGGGTTAGTCAAATGATATGAAGAAGTTACGAGTGAAAAACAAATATGTACTTTAATTCAATATTAAGAAATTTATTATTAATATTGTTAATATTTAATTAAATTATTAATATGAAATTAAAATTTTTAAATAAAATTTTATGAAGATAAAAACGAAAAATTGCAATTTCGATCTAATTATTAGATATTACAATAATTTATTTATACCCATAGAGCAAGGATAAATAACCCATAGAGCAAGGATAAATAATGACAGCAAAAAAGTAGTTAATAGGAATCATAGGGCCCATAACTTGACTTATAAAACCTATTTTCTATAAAAAAACCTATTTATTGCAGTTTGGTTAGGTTATTCCCAATCATTAACTAATGTTTATAGATGTCTTTCACATCCAACCGATGAACCTATTATAATTTAAAAATGGCAGTTCCAAAAAAGCGCACCTCGAGTTCAAAAAAACGTATTCGTAAAAATATTTGGAAAAGGAAAGGGTATTGGGCAGCATTGAAAGCTTTTTCGTTAGCGAAATCGCTTTCTACCGGTAACTCAAAAAGTTTTTTTTGTGTGACAAATAAATAATCAAACAATAGACTAAATAATGTGAATCGGTTTAATTTTTATTAGAATGTATTTCGAAGGTTTTTTTCTAAAATTTAAAAGTTATCAAGACTATAAATAATATTTATTTAATAATAATAGGTAATAATCTAAATTACTATTTCATTTTTTTTTAATAAAAAAAATTCTCTAATGTTTTAACCTGATCAATAACAATATAAAACGGTATTCTTTTGTTTGAAAAAGGAATAAACGCAAGTACAAGGTTTCACCTTTTGTTTTGGTATGTTTTATCATTTTCAAGATGGGGATTCTCACCTTCCCCATCGACTTGACTCGATAATCAATTTTTTTTTAGTTCGATCCATGGATAGAACTAAAAATTATCTAGTTACAAATGTTCCGTCTTATTTTCAGGAGATCATAAAGTAATAAACTACGAAACTAAAAAACCCGTTGTTACTTAAGTAAAAAAAAAAAAAAAGGAATACTCTAAAATAAATAATAAACAAAAGATAAGATTATAAGAATAATTTATTAATGAAAACGTTTAGATTAAACGCCCAATTTTGAAACAAATTTTTAGTTATCGATTTTAATGTTTCCTAAAAAAATATTGAATTAATCCCCTCAATCTCGACAATTGAATAAAAATAGGTTATTATGATTTCGAATAAGCCGCTATGGTGAAATCGGTAGACACGCTGCTCTTAGGAAGCAGTGCTAGAGCATCTCGGTTCGAGTCCGAGTGGCGGCATGGCTTTTTCTAAAAGAGTAAGTCCTATAATAAATTCAATTCGCTATTTCAATTCCTATAATTGAGGACCCTTTTTAATAAATTTTATGATATTTTCAACTTTAGAGCATATATTAACTCATATATCCTTTTCGATCATTTCAATTGTAATTACAATTCATTTGATAACTTTATTTGTCGATGAAATCGTAGGACTATATGATTCATCAGAAAAGGGGATGATCGCTACTTTTTTCTGCATAACAGGATTATTAGTTACTCGTTGGATTTATTTTGGGCATTTACCATTAAGCGATTTATATGAATCATTAATTTTTCTATCGTGGGGTTTTTCCATTATTCATATGATTCCTTATTTTAAAAAACAGCAAACCCATTTAAGCGCAATAACGGCGCCAAGTGTTATTTTTACCCAGGGTTTCACTACTTCAGGTTTTTTAAATGAAATCCATCAATCCGCAATATTAGTACCGGCTCTCCAATCGCATTGGTTAATGATGCACGTAAGTATGATGGTGTTGGGCTATGCAGCTCTTTTGTGTGGATCATTATTATCACTAGCTCTTCTAATCATTACATTTCGAAAATTCATAAGGATTTTTAGTAAAAGCAATAATTTATTAACTGAGTCGTTTTCCTTTGGTGAGATTCAATACGTGAATGAAAGAAACAATGTGTTACAAAATACTTCTTTGATTTCTTCTCAGAATTATTACAGATATCAATTAATTCAACAATTGGATCGATGGAGTTATCGTATTATTAGTTTAGGATTTATACTTTTAACCATAGGTATTCTTTCGGGAGCAGTATGGGCTAATGAAGCATGGGGATCCTATTGGAATTGGGATCCAAAAGAGACTTGGGCATTTATTACTTGGACCATATTTGCGATTTATTTACATATTAGAACAAATAAAAATTATGAAACTGTAAGTTCTGCAATTGTGGCTTCAATGGGCTTTCTTATAATTTGGATATGCTATTTTGGGGTTAATCTATTAGGAATAGGGTTGCATAGTTATGGTTCATTTACACTACCATCTAATTGAATAAAGTACTTAACAACCAGAAGCCTAGGGCAGCATACGTATATATATCAAACCCTTATATAAACCATCAAGAACCATTTGAATCATTCCATTTCTATTACTTGATTCAAATGGTTCTCGAAAATGTCAAAAATATATGGTTATATGGTTATAATACCAACTTTTTATTTAACTTAAAAGCAGAAATCAGAAAAGACTTTTTTAGTACAATGAACGATTTTTAAAATCATCGGATTTTAAATTTTGATTTATTGACAAAAATTATCTATAAAAAAAATTTGATAGAATAGCTTCGACCCTGTCAACGGATAATGAGAAAACGAAATCGGGATAAATCCCAATACCTATTACAGGTAAAAGGATAGAAATCGAAATAAATAACTCTCGCGGCCCAGAATCAAAAAAATAAGAATTTGGGGCATTAAAAAGCTTGTATCCATAGAATATCTGGCGTAACATAGATAATGAATAAATAGGAGTTAATATCATTCCAATTGCCATTACCAAAGTAATTAATATTTTTGTCATTAAAAGATATTTTTGGCTAGTAAGTATTCCAAAAAAAACTACCAATTCGGCAACAAAACCGCTCATGCCCGGTAATGCAAGCGAAGCCATTGATAAGATACTGAAAGTCGTGAATATTTTTGGAATTGAGATAGCCATTCCGCCCATTTCGTCGAGATAAACAAGTCGTATTCTATCATAACTCGTTCCGGCCAAGAAAAAAATCGCAGCGCCAATAAATCCGTGAGAAATTATTTGTAAAATGGCCCCATTGAGCCCTGTATCGCTTATAGAACCAATTCCTATAATTATGAAACCCATATGAGATACAGAAGAATAGGCTATTCTTTTTTTTAAATTACGCTGTCCAGGAGATGTTAAAGCTGCATAGATAATTTGAATTGTGCCGACTATCATCAACCAGGGAGAGAATAGAGAATGGGCGTGGGGTAATAATTCCATATTGATTCGAACCAACCCATACGCTCCCATTTTTAATAAGATTCCGGCTAAAAGCATACAAGTACTATAATGTGCCTCTCCATGGGTGTCTGGTAACCATGTGTGTAGGGGTATGATCGGTGATTTGACAGCAAAAGCAATAAGAAATCCAATATAGAATATTATTTCCAGTGCTACAGGATATGATTGATTAGCTGATGTTTCAAAATTTAATGTCGGTTCATTGGAGCCGTATAAACCAATACCCAGAACTCCTATTAATAAAAAAACGGAACCTCCGGCAGTGTACAAAATAAATTTTGTAGCTGAATACAAACGTTTCTTTCCCCCCCACATGGATAGAAGTAGATAAACGGGAATTAATTCTAACTCCCACATGATGAAAAAAAGTAAAAGGTCTTGAGAAGAAAATGGTCCTATTTGACCGCTATACATTGCTAACATTAGGAAATGGAATAGTCGGGAATCTCGAGTAACGGGCCAAGCCGCTAAAGTAGCTAAAGTTGTAATAAATCCTGTCAGTAAAATGGGTCCTATAGAAATTCCATCTATTCCCAATCTCCAGTAAAAATTAAAAAAATTGATCCATTTATAATTCTCCGTTAGTTGCATTAACGGATCATCCAATTGGAAACGATAACCGAATGCATAGGTTGTTAGAAGGAGTTCCATTATGCATATACATAGAGTATACCACCTTATTACCTTATTTCCTCTATGAGGAAGAAAGAAAATTAAGGAACCCGCGGATATTGGCAAAACTACAATTAGCGTTAACCAAGGAAAATTATTCATAGTAAAAACAAAATAAACTTGGACCAGAAAAACCCGTGCTCGAAATAAATATATTTTGAGCGCGGGTTTTTGTCGGTAAAGGTAAAAAAATCAAATGTATTCGAGTAGGGTTTTCTGGAACGTATTAATAAGCTAGACCCATACTGCGAGTTGTTTCATGCCATAAATAAACGCGAACACTCAAGAAATCGGTTGGACAGGCGGATTCACATCTCTTACAACCGACACAGTCCTCTGTTCTTGGAGCAGAAGCGATTTGCTTAGCTTTACATCCGTCCCAAGGTATCATTTCTAATACATCAGTTGGGCAAGCTCGCACACATTGAGTACACCCTATACACGTATCATAAATCTTTACTGAATGTGACATTGGATCTATAAATTTTAAAACGTCAAAAATTTTCGATCTAGTAAACTTGTAAATGAATCATATATTTAAACACCAGATGAATCAATAATTTACCAGAAATTTTGAAGCAATTTACTTCTGGATCCACTCGTACGATAGAGCCAAGATACTTTGATTTCTTACATTTTCGAAAATATGAATTAAATTTAATGTATGGTCATGTTAATTCGAATTTATAAATATTGTAATTTCTATGATTAATACTACTTATTCAACAAATTAGATTGATTGATACGAGTTGATTTTCTGTTACGATAAATTGACGAAACAATAGCCAGTCCAATAGCTGCTTCAGCGGCGGCAATAGCTATAACAAAAATTGAGAAAATATTTCCTTTTAATTGCCGGTTATCAAAAAAATCAGAAAATGTTACGAAATTAATATTAACCGCATTTAGTATAAGTTCAAGACACATAAGGGCTCTAACCATATTTCGGCTCGTGATCAAGCCATAGATACCGATAGAAAATAAGTAGGCACTCAAAACAAGTACATGCTCGAGCATCATTGACTAACTCCTGATCAATTTTGATTTGATTCATTTCAATATGAACTGAACAACAATTCAATGGATTCAATTGACTCGAATATAAAGTGCGGAACAAAGGAATATATTTTATTAGTAATAGATTACATAAAATAATTTTTATTTTTACTTTTAGACATAACCAATTTTAAAATTGAAGATAAAAAAATGTAATAACATAGAACAGAGTTTCATTTTGATTACTGTTGCTAATTCTAGAGATTTATTATTGGCGCGCTACGGCAATTGCGCCTATTAAAGCGACTAAAAGAATTATCGAAATGAATTCAAATGGAAGAAAAAAATCTGTTGATAAATGAATTCCAATTTGTTGACTATTACTTATCAAATCTTGCTCTATAATCTGGTTTGATCTTGTAGTCCAAATAATCCCGTACCATGACGTATCTGTAATAGTAATCATTAGTAAAACAAAAAGACTTGTACAAACAGGCAAAGTAATCCCAGCCCCCACAGTCCAAAGATTAAAATCTTTGTAATATTCTGAACCATTCATAAACATCACAGCAAATACAATTAAAACATTTATAGCTCCCACGTAAATAAGAAGTTGTGCAACAGCTACAAAATAGGAGTTTAAAAGAATATAGAATAATGATATACAAACAAGAACCAGCCCTAACGAAAAGGCAGAATAAATGGGGTTGGTAAATAATACCACACCTATACCTCCTAGTATAAGACCCGATCCCAGAAAGATTAAAAGAAAGTCGTGTATTGGTCCAGGCAAATCCATTATATGTAAAATAAAAGATAAATAAATCTAAATGTTTTTCATGACTTTATTGAGACCCGACCAGAGTTTTTTTTTTTATTTTTGAGAAATTACTAATTAAATCCTAAGAGATGTGACTAAATGTAGGTACAATTATCGGGCTAATTTTATTCTTTATCTGAATCTGAAGGAATAGTTCTAATCCGAAATTTTGTATTTCGAAATATATCGAAATATATACAGATATATTAATTAATAAATTTTCAATCAAAATTCAGACTCGATTCTTATCAACCAATCAATAGATGAAATTTTTAATTATTGACCAAACAAAATGAAAGAACCCCTAATTTAAAGAAATTAGATCAAAACCGAACCTTAGTATTGTTAAAGGAATTTAAAATTTTTCGGTAATCAAGAGGTTTACTTATTTTTTATTTGAGTCGAATTAAAAATTGTTCGAATTGTATAATCGTCAATTACTGACATTGGTAAACGACCTAAAGCAATTTGATTATAATTTAATTCATGACGATCATAAGTAGAAAGTTCATATTCTTCAGTCATTGATAAACAATTTGTTGGACAATACTCAACACAATTACCACAAAATATACAGATTCCGAAATCAATACTGTAATTAAGTAATCGTTTCTTTCGAATATCTGTTTCCAATTTCCAATCAACAACGGGTAGATCGATAGGACATACACGAACACATACTTCACAAGCAATACATTTATCAAATTCAAAATGAATTCGACCACGGAAGCGCTCCGCGGTGATTAATTTTTCATAAGGATATTGAATAGTTACGGGTAAACGATTTGCGTGAGATAAAGTAATTATGAAACTTTGACCAATGTACCTTGCAGCCCGTACTGTTTGTTGACCATAATTCATGAACCCAGTTACCATAGAAAACATATCGTGAATATATATATATATATGAATAATTGTTTGTTTATTTCTCTTGTTTGAGACAAATTGTGAATATAGACTATTTCTTTACAGCGAAAAGAGTTGGGAAGAAGTTGTTAATAATAGATTACCGAGAGAGATCGGTAAAAGAAATTTCCATCCAAGATTTAATAGTTGGTCCATTCTTAGCCTCGGCAAAGTCCACCTTGTTGTGATAGGAATGAATAAGAACAAATACGTTTTAGTTAATGTAATAAAGATACCAATCGTCGCTCCAAAGACTCCACCCAGTTTATTTATTTCAAAAAACTCAGAAACATATATGTCTGGAATAAAGATATTCCAACCCCCGAAGTAAAGAACTGTTACAAATAATGAAGAAACTAATAGGTTTAGATAAGAAGCAACATAAAATAAACCAAATTTGATACCTGAGTATTCGGTTTGATAACCTGCTACTAATTCTTCTTCTGCTTCTGGTAAATCAAAAGGTAATCTCTCACATTCTGCTAGGGAAGAGATGAGAAAAATGATAAACCCTATAGGTTGACGCCACAAATTCCACCCCCCAAAACCATATTTTGATTGCGCCTCAACTATATCAATTGTACTTGAACTGTTAGATAATCATAGTCGGTGATATCATCACTGTTACCGTCGCTATTACAGAACCGTACATGAGATTTTTACCTCATACGGCTCCTTGAAGGCCATAAATAAATCTAAGGACCTTAAGTATTATTTTATCTTGATATGTTTGTAGGATGGATAAGGTCAAACTTTATTGGACGGCCCAAAATTAGACCAATAGAATTCTGTCTGTTATAATTATTATTTTAATAATAAAACAAAGTACTTTTGAATTGATCTCACCCCTTCTTTAAGAATTGCAATTCTTCTTTGTTGAGTAATAACTTAATTCTTCAATAAAATACTTCTTGTAGAAATATAACTAACCCGGAGTTTTTACTTACGAAAAAAAGTTCCATATTAATTCATGAATTATAATACATATTCTATATATATATGAATATATATGAATACGGAAAAGGATAAAAAAGATATTTTTTTTATTGAAACTGGGTTTCTTTCTCTTTTTTTTTTTTCGTTTCTATTCTTCTTTCTATTTCTTAAAAAAAGAGGCTTACAAAATAAAGGATTTTTTCGTTCCCAATAGTTATGTATTTAATCGGTGGATAGGAGCATACTCTGGATTGGAATCGTGCCTTGGGGAGTACTGCCTAATAATTTCTACCAACTTTAAGCCCCAATTAGTATTCGTTGTTTGTATATTATGTAAAAATGCCCTTTTGGATAATTTACAGAATTTCCATTTCCATTACAAATCCGTTACATATCTTGGTGTTTCTAACCACCCACTCGTTTTTGTTCAACCCCCCGCTAGGATAATACATGTATGTTAAGTTAATACATACAAATGATAGTGAAAACTCAATACGGTGGATCTTTTGAGCCCGCTTCAAGTCAGGATGACTAATCAACCAATCTTGGGGTAAACGATTTATTATGCTTATGTTTTTTTTCGATTAACTCTTTAACTCTTATACATGTAAAATGAGACTCAATGTTTTTACTGCGAATTTATATATTCTAAATTATATAATATATATAAGCTGTTTTCTTTCACTCATATAACTATTTGATTTAATTCTTCAATCCAAATAAGGAATAAAAAAAAATGAAGATATCTAACCCTACTCAACGCATCCCACCGCTTTCCTAGAAAGGAAGAGTCGAGAAAGGTTTATGTCTATATATCAACGAATCGCACGTAGAGATATTGATAACACACATAAGGTTAATGGTATTTCATAACTAATTGATTGAGCAGCAGCTCGTAGACCACCTAAAAAGGAATATTTATTATTTGACCCGTACCCTGACATAAGAAGTCCAATGGGAGCAATACTTGAAATGGCAATCCATAGAAAAACCCCAATATTGAGATCCGCTAAAACAAGGCGATAACCAAATGGAACTACTAAAAAGCTTACTAAAATGGATATAACTGCTATGGATGGACCGATACTGAATAAACGAGTATCCCCTCTAGATGGAAAAAGATTCTCTTTGAAAAGAAGTTTTGTCCCATCTGCTAGAGCTTGAAGAACTCCCAAAGGGCCGGCGTATTCGGGTCCAATACGTTGTTGTATTCCCGCGGATATTTCTCTTTCTAACCATACAATTACCAGTACGCCTAGTGTAATTCCCAATACAAGAGTCAAAATAGGAATAAGTAACCATATAATTCCATAGACCCCCTTTAAAAATTCCAGTCTAGAAAAAGAATCGATATCTTGTACTTCTAGTGTATCAATTATCATTTCAACGATCAACTTCTCCCATAATGATATCTATACTACCTAGTATTGTCATAATATCAGCCAATTTCATTCTTTTAACTAACTGAGGAAGAATTTGCAAATTAATAAAACCCGGCGGTCGGATTTTCCATCTCCAAGGAAAACCACTCCGATCCCCTATCAGAAAAATCCCTAATTCTCCTTTTGGAGCTTCGACTCGTACATAAAGTTCTTGTTTCGGCAATTCAAATGTCGGAGAAGGTTTTTTACTAATAAAGCGATATTCAAAATCATTCCATTCTGGATTCCTTTCTCTATCAAAGTATCGGATTTCTAAATTCTCATATGGTCCCCCCGGAATTCCTTCAAGAGCCTGTTGAATAATTTTTATGGATTCCGTCATTTCACCAATTCGTACTAGATAACGAGCCAATGAATCCCCCTCTTTTTGCCACTGTACTTCCCAATCAAATTCGTCATAACATTCATACTGATCCACTTTACGAAGATCCCATTGTATTCCGGACGCTCGCAGCATTGGTCCTGATAAACCCCAATTTATTACTTCCTCTCGACCAATAATGCCTACTCCCTCGACTCGTTCTAAAAAAATAGGATTGCGTGTAATAAGTTGTTGATATTCAGCAACCCTTATTAAAAAATAATCGCAGAAATCCAAACATTTATCTATCCAGCCATGAGGAAGATCAGCCGCTACCCCTCCGATCCTAAAATAATTATGCATCATTCTCATACCGGTGGCAGCTTCGAATAGATCATATACTAATTCTCTTTCTCTGAAAATATAGAAAAAAGGAGTCTGCGCACCAATATCTGCCATAAAAGGGCCAAGCCATAACAGATGCGAAGCTATACGACTCAACTCCAACATAATTATTCTGATATAGCTGGCTCTTTTAGGTATTTGAATATTTCCCAGCTGTTCCGGTCCATTTACCGTTATTGCTTCTGTGAACATAGTAGCTAAATAATCCCAACGTGTTACATAAGGCAAATATTGTATAATTGTTCGGTTTTCCGCAATCTTTTCCATCCCTCGATGTAAATAACCCAATATTGGTTCACAGTCAATAACATCTTCACCATCTAGAGTAATGATAAGTCGAAGAACACCATGCATTGATGGGTGGTGGGGACCCATGTTGACTACCATGAGGTCTTTTCTTGTAGCTGGTATATTCATAGGTTTTTCCTTAATTCATTCTTTCATGAATTGCTGAAAACGAAAAAAGTTCATTTAAATTCAAGATCTAATAAATCAAATAATTCAAAATGCTTCTTCAAATTAACGAGTTTTTGATTCCCGAATATCCAACCGATTAATTAATTCTTTATAACCTATTCTATTTTTCTTTGACAAATAAGATAGAAGTCGTTGGCGTTTTCCCAAAATTTTACGCAGACCTCTCTGAGATAAATAGTCTTTTTTGTGTAATTGTAAATGTGAAGTAAGCCTTCGTATCCTATTGGTGAAACTAAATATTTGAAATTCAACGGAACCCCTGTTTTCTTCTTTTTCTTCTTGTGAAATAACTGAGATGAATGAATTTTTTACCATAAAATGAAACCCCCTTCTTTTTTTTTTTTTATTTTAAGATATTTTGATTGATAGATATCTTTATTGATCAGTAATAATAATGTCACTTGTTTTAGTTTGGTATAGACAATAATCTTAATTTAGCTTTAATTTCGAATTTGATTAAATCAACCCGATTTTAATTTCAAAATTAGATTTGAAAAGGTATACAAAAGGCTGATTGTTTTACGTACTCCAAAAAGATAAAAACGTAGTCCTAAAATCAGAAGATTTTATTGATTCATTTCTTTTCTAGATCAAATTGATATGTCATTGAATTAATATCATGTATCAGAATGGAATGTAAGACAATGAATGTGTGCACCTTTTTGTCGTCATAGACCCGCTGCGATATGGTAAAGATAGCAAAAAATTACTATTAATGAATTTTCAATCGCGGATACATATGTATCCTTACCATACTGAAACGACTGCCGTTATTGCTATCAAACCAATACCGATTCATACAAGCTAAATCTTCTAATCGATAATTGGGCCATAGAAATAACTTTAATTTAATAAGTTTCTTTTTATATCCTTTGCTTTTATCCAAAACCTGATGGTTTACCTTATTCACCAATGCTGAATTTTTATGCATATCATTTCTATTACTAGAATTGAAACAAATTAGAATTCTAAATTCTCTCCGAAGTCTTGGTGATAAAAGGTTTTCAGGAACAAACAAATCATAATGATTTTTATCTCTATTTCCAGTCATCTTTTTATATTTGGTAATGACTTCATCATAATTCTTATCAACATTGGTTTTTTCTCGGTATTTTTGATTAATTTTGTGTTTACTTTGATGAACCAATGAAATACCAATGGTTTGATACATAATAAATTGCCCATCATTTTTTATAGATAGACGAATTGGTTCAATAATCAAAATCCCTCTTTTAATGAATTCCGTAAGAGTTAAATTTTTCTGAATCATCAGAATATCAAGACTCATTTCTCCTCTTTGAATAGAGGATATAGTTATTTCTCGTGGATTTATCAGTCTAAGCAGGAGACAATATACTTTGATGTTATTAATTATTTTTTTATTTAAAATATCATCCAATCGCAATTGAAAATGAAAATACCTTTTTAGTAAAAAATCAAACTCCGCTTTTGTTTTTGTATTGTTCTTGTATTGCTTTTTATTATTATGTTTTTTCATGTCCGAGTCCGTATAATCTTCTTCGACATCTTTTTCTTGGTTTGAAAGAGTAGATTCAAGGTTTGCTTGGTCCACGTATTCTTTTTGCTCTTTATTTCGTTTTTTTAATTCACGAGATTTTTTTTCATTTGAGGATATTGATATAAAAGTATCTTTTTTTTTATTTCCAGCAATGCTTTTGTTTTCAATATCAGTAGCTTTTTCATTTATATTAGAATCTAAAAGAAGTAATTTTTTTGGTATAACCCACGGTTTAGTTTTATACAAATTATAAAATATCAAAAATTCTGGGAAGAACCAACGTTCAAGATTTGATATGGGGCGATTAAATATTTCTTCATTCATTCCCATCCAATCCAAAAAGCTTTTTTGATTGGATAAATTTATTTCTTGATCTTGATGAATCGTGAGATAAAAAAAATTTTGCTTTTTTATTTTATCAATTATTTGATAATTATTAAATTTAGCCTTAGTAGATTTTTTATTACTGCTTGAGTCAGTATCAATATTGATCCAAGCTTCGATATCTATTTTGTTTCTAAGACAAAAATGGATAATTCTCCAATCAAAATATTTTCTATCCGGATTTTTCTCCATATCTCTAATATCATCTTGTACTCGATCATTATTGATAGGGATAATAGGAATACTTTCCATCATATAAAAAGATTTTCGTTTATTTGTGTTGGAATTCGAAAAAACTTCGTGGTTATTTTTTACGTGTAATGAGAATTCATAAATTGAAGAGTACTTCGTATCTTCAGAATTAATAGATTTATATGCTAACCAATCATATCTATATTGTTTTTTAAAATTATCTTTTTCATTCAGTAATGAAGCCATTTCAAAAATTTTTTGTTTTTCGTAAAAACTAAATTTCATTTTTTTAGATGAGTTGCCTAAATCCTTATTTTGATTCATCCAATGATGATTGAATTTATTTCGCCATTTTTGTGGTACTAGTCTAGACCACCTAATGTGAGATATCTCATATTGATAATGATTCCTTAACCAATTTATCCATTGATTTATTCCAGAATTCTGACGATTCTTATGTCTTAATTGAGAAAGAAAAAGTTCTTGTGTTCCAACAAAATAACCCCTTATTTCATTCTTAATAAACGGAGCTGCTCCATTATATTGAAAGACAGATTTTAACTTATAAAAATCGAAATTAAGAAATTGGGTTTGTGAAAGTTTGTAAAATACATAGGCTTGTGAAAAGTAGGATAAGTCACAAAAAGTATTTGAATTCTTATTACTAATAGTCGTATTATATACTGCCTTTTTTATAGTCGAAATAAAGTGACTTAAACTTTGATTTGTTTTATCCATTTTTTCTTGATTTGTTTCATTATTGGTAATGTATTTATTAATAATTTTTTTTATTAATTCAAGAAATGGTTGTGTATTGATCCTAGAACTATGAATGATCCACAGAAAGATATTTGTGTATATCCTTTCACTGAAAAATTTTATAAAAAAATGCGATTTGCGTATTAGTCGAGCATTTTTTCTTTTTACTAGCTGCCAAATATTTTTTTGTGATTCCAATCTTTTATAATCATCACTTATTTTGTTTTTGTTAGAACGAATATTTCGATCCGGAATTAGAAATCCGCCCTTTTTTTCATTTGTAATTTTTTCTATTTGATTTATCATCGTGTTTGTTCTATCCGTTAGATCCTGCATTTTTTTTTCTGTCAACGAATAATTTGTCCAATTCTGAGGTATAGTTTCAATTGACGATTCATGAATCATCAGATTACTGATTATCAAATCTTTTTTAGTTTTACTCAATTCATATACTTTTCTTTTTCTCAATCCAAATAATAATAATAAAATTGGATTTATTTTTGAGAGTTCTTTTTTTATTTCTTTTAAAAACAGAATCCTTTTAATGACCCATTTTTTTATTTCTTTTGAAACATTTAGAAACAATTTTGTTTTTTCTTTAAAAATTCTTAGAAGTAGAAAGCATTTATTTTTCAATTCTCTAATTTTTCTTTTGAGTTCTTTAAAAACGGGTTCAAAAAATGAACGTTGTTTTCTGGGAGAATCAAAAGGGAATTCCGCTTCCATTCCAAAAATTGTTAAAAAACAAGAATCGTTTTTTGAATCTTTATTTTTCATTAGATCGTTATAAGGGGCTCGTGGGTTAGATCTATGCCAAGGTTTCAGACGAAAAGGAAATAGTATTTTAATCTGAATACCGTCTGTTAACCAGTTTTTTGGAAATTCTTTTTCTGATAATTGAACGCCATTATAGGTGCATTTAACATGCATTTCTCGATTCCAATCTTTAAAATCTTCGGACCATTCGGGAAATTGAAACAATAGCATACGGGCGGTGTTTTTAACTATTATCAATAAAGGCAATATAATATATTTTCTAAGAATCGATTGGGTTACTAACAAAAAACCTCTTATTACTTGAG